ACAAAGAGAAGCAGATTTATTCTATACTCGATAAGTACCAATACGCAATGGGGGAGTTGATCCCATTTTCTATGAGCGAATGAATCCATACTTATTTATCATTAGAAAGACCTATTCGTAATAATTTGAGTTTATTCATTCTGTCTTTTTTTATGAATTTTGAGAATCTATGGATAAAATAAATACGATAAAAACCAATATGAATATTATAAAGACAATAAAAAAAATTGTTACGTTTCCACCTCAAAGTGAAATATAGTATTTAGTTCTTTCTTTCATTTTATGCCTCTTGGTGTTCCAAAAGTTTACTTCAGAAATCCTGAACGTCCACGTGGAGCTTGGATTGACGTATAGTGCGACTTGTCAGATATATTGGGTCATATGGTATTTCCCCGTTCTCTCCCCCGATCGAGATATCCCCCGTTTCGCCCAAGAAAGATAAATTGAATCATCAAAAATTTGGAGCGTGAAGTGCAATTAGATCTATTTTTGAGGGGATTCATATTACTATTATCAATTAGAATAATTTATGGTTGGCTTGGTTGGACTAAAAAAATGAAGTATCCAGGCTCCGTTTAGAAAAAACCCAATTGGATTGGTAAGATATCTATGATTGCTATTCATATTTTTTCTTTGTAAAGAGATCCTAATTGTCAAGCAAAATTATCTCAACTCTAATAAATACTTGTATAAAATAAATTGAAAAAAAAAATAAATACAAAAAGAAATGGTAATGGGAGCATTTGTCCTATATGTACAAATCCAAATCGGGCGGATCTTTACCCGGAGTAGAGCATAAACCTAAAAAGATGAAACAGACCCATTCAGGAACAAGAAAATACCATCGCGGTTTGTATTAAATCTCGACGAAAGAATACATCAATGAGAAGTTAATTCGATAAGTTTAATGACCCTTTCTTATAACTTCGAATTTTCTAATGGAAAATCGAAAATAGAAAAAAGGAGTCAAAACTCGTCTTTATTGAAAAATCGAAGAAAAGCCCTTTCGTTAGAAGTAAGAAAAAACCTTTCTAGAAAAAAAGAAAGAGGACTGGAATCTATACATTGATTCACAATTTTTTTGAACCGTATGCATCAAAAGGCGCATGTACGGTTCCTAAGGGATACAATTTTACCCTAATCAACCGACTTTATCGAGAAAGAGTAGTTTTTCTAGGCCACGGGATTGGTCCCGGTTTTGCGAATTACGTTATTGCGGTTATTACATATCTCAATATGGCGGATTCGACCAAAGATATGAATTTTTTTATAAACTGTCCTGGGGGCTGGGTAGTACCTGGGTTCGCCATTTATGATGCTATGCAATATGTGAAACCAGAGATCCAAACAATATGCATAGGATTAGCCGCTTCAATGGGATCTTTTATCCTGGCCGGAGGAGAACGTACCAAACGTCTAGCATTCCCTCACGCTTGGCGCCAATGAGGTTTTTATTTGAGAGAAAAAAGAAGACTATGCCTTCGCCATATGAATACTAAGTAATAATAGCATGGCACTTCGAATTCGATATGAGAAATTTTTGTATTGTTTTTTTTTCAAAACATTAGATTCTGTATCGAGAGAGTAGTATGAGATAAGGGGTATTTCCGATTTTCTCTTATCTATCGGGAGTTCAGTTCAGCGTCACAAACTTTTTAGTTTTCATGCCGGAGAGTTCTTAACAATATTTATGTTATGAAAGAGTACGAAAAATTTTTCCTTATTTGATCGGATTAAAAAGAAACTTTGGGATTGCTGAATCACAGACAAAAAAAAGCAAAAATAAACATATAAAGCAACGGAGCCATCATAGTATTTTTTAACTCCTCCGAAAGGAAGGATGGCAATTTGATTATTTACCCATCTGAGTCTGATAGATTCTATTTTTCTCTTTCTTCAATAGAAAGGAGGGGGGTCAATTTTCTTGTAGAGCCGTATGCACAAAAGATGCCTGTACGGTTGTTCAATTCTATCTTTTTTCTATTCTTTATCTTTCTTTTTTCTTTGCTTTATCATGCGAGATAGGGGAAGCTTTTATTTTGTTATATCATCAGGGTAATGATGCATCAACCTGGTAGTTCTTATTTTATGGCACAAGTAGACGAATGTGTCTTGGAAGCGGAAGAACTGCTGAAAATGCGTGAAACCCTCACAAGGGTTTATGCAGAAAGAACGGGCAAACCCTTCTGGGTTATATCCGAAGATCTGGAAAGAGATGTTTTTATGTCAGCAACGGAAGCCCACGCTTATGGACTTATTGATACTATAGCAGTTCAAAAAAAATAACATGGATTTCGCGCAAATCTGTGATTTGAGATTTTATCTTCGAATTGAATATTCTATTAAATAGAAGTAATTCACCATCATTCGGTTAGGATCAATCTAAACCAACCCATCATATTATGTATACGATTCAACATGCCAACTATTAAACAACTTATTAGAAATACAAGACAGCCAATCAGAAATGTCACGAAATCCCCCGCTCTTCGGGGGTGCC